AAAGAATCTCTTGTTTTTCATTCCCATTCCCATAAGAATGAATACTATGATTCACATTTTGAACAGGCATGAATACAGCATCTATAGGATAACTTCGGTCTTCAAAGTTATTTGACATTTTTAGACTATATCCGCGATTCCTCTCGATTTTTAATCCAATACACAAATCTATAGGTTCCGTTAAGGTAGCTATATGCTGTGTATTATCAATGATTTCGACAGAGGGCGGTAAAATTATGTCTCGAGCAGTTATATATCCGGGACCTTGGACACAAATAAGCGCGTTGCGCGTTCCATATAGATTACTTCTTAATACAATCTCGGTCAAATTCATTAAAATTTCATGTACTGATTCTTGAATACCTATTATGTTAGAATAGTCATGTGGTATGTTCTCAGATTTTGCACGTGTAATACATGTTCCTTCTATTTCGCCAAGTAAAGCTCTTCGCATCGCAATGCCTATTGTGTCGGCTTGACCTTTCATAAGTGGAGACAGAATAAAGCGTCCATAATAAAGACGCTTACTGTCTCTTCGTGATTCAACACACTTCCACTGTAGTGTCCGAGTAGATACTTTGACTTTCTCTCGAACCATAGTAATTTTATTTGATCAGATCATTGAATCATTTATTTCTCTTGAAACCCTTTCAGCCTTTATTTCATTCTATACACGTCTTTTTTTAGGGGGTCTACAACCATTATGTGGCATAGGGGTTACATCTCGTACGAAACTTAAAAGTATACCGCTTCTACGAATAGCTCGTAATGCTGCATCTCTTCCCAGTCCAGGGCCTTTTATCCTTACTTCAGCTCGTTGCATACCTTGATCCACTACTGCTCGAATAGCATTTCCTGCTGCGGTTTGAGCAGCAAAAGGTGTTCCTCTTCTTGTCCCCCTGAATCCACAAGTACCCGCGGAGGACCAAGAAATCACCCGACCCCGTACATCTGTAACGGTCACAATGGTATTGTTGAAACTTGCTTGAACATGAATAACTCCCTTTGGTATTCTACGTACATTTTTACGTGAACCACTACGTGTATTTTTACGTGAACCAATTCTTAATATAGGTTTTGCCATATTTTTTCATTTCACAAGAAATATATGGATATATCCATTTCATACCAAAACGGACCTTTTTTTTTCTAGCTCCTTTGAAGTGCCCCTTTCCTTTATTTCCTTTAGTAAGATTATCCTTGTCTTTGTTTATGCCTCGGGTTGGAACAAATTACTATAATTCGTCCCCTCCTACGGATTAGCCGACACTTTTCACAAATTTTACGAACGGAAGCCCTTATTTTCATAGTTGTTATTCCTTAATTCTCTGAATATACTTATTGTTAGACGAAAAAAAGGTTTCTTGATATTTTTGAATCTTGAATTGTATCGTCGTGAAAGGAATGTTGAATTTGAAAAAAACCACTTACTCATTTGAATCCTTGTTATGGAGTCTAGAAAGTGGCTGTCCCCCGATTAACTTATACCTAAGAACTTACTAAAATTTTTACCTTTTTCTCCTATAGGTATACTTATACAAAAATATGTCGAATCCTTTCAGAAGCATGACCTAAAATTAAACAAATCTTTAGTATCTAAAGAAAATCGAACCATGCCGCTCGGGAGTGATTCATAAAGAAAACTTTCATTAATTCATTTTTTTTTTTCTTTAATTTCATTCGGGGTAAAACATTCTAAATTTTTTTAGCAGGGGTGGTATTACACAACCCCCCTTTTTTTTTCCACAAATGGTAAGTTCCGGATATCCAATTTTTATATTAGAAGGATTACCATATATAACACAAAATTTCTCCGCCGATTCTTTTTAGTCGAGCTTCTCGGTCTGTCATTATACCTTGAGAAGTCGAAAGGATTACAATTCCTATTCCGCCTAAAATTCGTGGAATTCGTTGAGAGTTAGAATAGATTCGTAGACCCGGTCGGCTTATTCTCTTTAAATTTAAAATCGTTTTATAGGATTCTTTCTTATTTCGTCTATGTCTTAGGGTTAAAATCAAAAAATATTGATTGTTTTCGCGATGCTTCCTTACGTTTTTGATAAAACCTTCTCGTAAAAGTATTTTAACAATGCTTTCGGTGATGTTAGTCGATCCTATCCGAACCGTTCCTTTTCTATTCATGTCAGCATTTCGTATAGAGGTTATTATATCAGCAATAGTGTCTTTCCCCATGATAAGTTAAAATTCCTTATTGTTCTATAATTTTGATATAATCAACATGTTCTTTTTCTTTTATTTATATCTTTTTCTTTTATTTATATATAGATAGAGACGAATTATCTATTAATATATGAATTCAATTATTAATATAATAAAATTATTAAGGGTATATGCGTGATACACAATCTATTAATAAATTTGATTTCAATATCATTTTATTAATCCTATCCTATACTAAACTATCGATATTTCGGTCTTATAATACTTCAGGAGCTAATGAAACGATTTTAGTAAAGTTTAATTGTCTCAATTCCCGTGGGATCGCCCCAAAAACTCGAGTTCCTTTTGGATTTCCTTCTTGATCAATGACAACTGCGGCATTGTCATCATATCGTATTATCGTCCCATTGTTACGTTTGAGTTCTTTACAAGTACGTACAATTACAGCTCTGATCACTTCTGATCTTTCTAGAGGAGTATTTGGGATTGCTTCCTTGATTACAGCAACAATAACGTCACCAATATGAGCATAGCGGCGATTACTAGCTCCTATTATTCGAATACACATCAATTCTCGAGCCCCGCTGTTGTCTGCTACATTCAAATAGGTTTGTGGTTGAATCATATTTTTGTATCTCTTCTTTTAATGCAAAGGACGAAGTAAAAAAATATTGTTTGTCAAAAAAAGAAAACTTAGAATCTTTTTATCCTTAAATGTTATTTAGCTTTTTCATTCTATATTCCTATTCAGAAATAATGAATTGGGTTTTTATAGGCATTTTTGATGCCGCTATTGAAATAGCTTTTCTGGCTATATTTTCGGGTACACCACCCATTTCATAAAGGATTTTACCTGGTTTAACCACAGCTACCCAGTACTCTGGGGATCCTTTGCCAGAACCCATACGCGTTTCCGCGGGTCTTACTGTAACTGGCTTGTCTGGAAATATACGTACCCAAATTTTTCCACCACGCCGTACATTTCGTGTCATTGCTCGCCGCCCGGCTTCTATTTGTCTAGATGTGATCCAAGCGGGTTCAAGTGTTTGAAGAGCATATCTGCCAAAACAAATACGATTCCCACGAGAGGATATTCCTTTTAGTCTTCCTCGATGTTGTTTACGAAATCTGGTTCTTTTTGGGTTATAGTTGATGGTTTTTTTCTAAATTATAAATTCCATCTCTACTACAGAACTGGACGTGAGAGTTTCTTCTCATCCAGCTCCTCGCGAATAAAAGGACTAATTAAGATATAGATGTAGTTAATGATTAATCCTATTAATCATTAATCATGGTATTTTAAAAAATTTCATCTTATCTCTTCTAAATTTGTGTATGTCTTTTTCAAAATAGAATCAAAAAGATTAATTAGATTTCTATTTATTTAAAAATAACGTAATATCATCATTACAAATGTAGTTTTTGTTAGAGTTAGAATATTCTAACAAATACTTATTTTATTTTATCTTTTTCATTGTTTTTTTCGTCTTTTATTACTTTGTTTTATTTGAAAAAAAAAAACAAATTTTTCGCCGGCGAATATTTACTCTTTCAATACCTATTTAAGTTTGCTGTTTATCCCTAGAGGTCTCAGAATCAAAATCAGAATAGATAATAAAGTTTCTGGTTTATTCCGCCATCCTGTCCAATGAATTACTAAGATTTGTTTTTCACTAGAATCCTATATATTCATGGGTTCCGTCGTTCCCATCGCTTCTTGATTAATCATTAGGCCTGTATTCTACAATGGAGCTTTTACATGAAATTTTAAATTTCATTTTTTTATTTGTTTTTGAGTCAATTTTCTCAGTTTTTATTGGCTCAAGGCTCTTTATTTTTTGTTTTCGGAACAGATTTCTCTAATTATTATGAATGAATCTGTATTGATGCTTTATTACATTGCTTTTCTTACAGTGACCTCATAGATTTTCCAAATTGGAATCATATATCATTAATATTCAATTTTTTCTCTCTTTCTTTCATCCTTCCATTTATCCGCATACTTTTCGATTACCTTTCATAACTTAATAATCATCTTTCTTTATTCTTTTTTTTTTTAAGTCAGTTGCTACAATGATATGATCAGCCTACCATATCTTGACTGATTTTTTTGGATCCAGATAATGCGAAGCAATGAGTTGCTTAGGTTATTTATTCATGCTATAGTTATTAGTTGCTCTTATAGGGAAGTTCTTTTTTTTTTTTCGTAATCTAATCGAATCCTAAACCAACGAGTCACACACTAAGCATAGCAATTATATCAAAGGAGTTTTGATGGAAATTTTTATTCAACCTTATAGAATTGCTTATTTTTTTCTTAAAAATAAAAAAGAAGACTGCAAATTTGTATTACTGATTACTGTATAGTGTTATACTACATAGTTTTCGTTTTTTATCGTTGGATAAAATGTAAAGACAAATAAAATTTTTTTATTCTTCGTCTACGAATATCCAAATTTTTATTCCTAAAACCCCATAAATAGTTCGAACTGTATAGGAACAATAATCAATTTTAGCTTCAATTGTTTGTAAAGGAACTCTGCCTTCTCTGATCCATTCAACACGTGCAATTTCTTTTCCGTCGATACGTCCTGCAATTTGTACTTGAATTCCTTTTGTATTCGCCTGTTCAGTTAATTCAATAGCTTTTTTCATTGCTTTTCGAAAAGAAACGCGATTTTTTAATTGGCCAGCTATAAATTCTGCAAGAATATTAGGATGCCCATACGGATTGGAAATTCGGGTAATAGCAATGTTGAGTTTTCTATTGACACAATTAAGTTCTTTTTGAACATTCATCTGTAATTCTTCGACTCTTC